ACGCAACGATGATTTTTTTCAACAAATCATAAAGACATTGGTACCTTATATTTTATTTTTGGAGCATGAGCTGGAATAGTAGGAACTTCCTTAAGACTTATCATTCGAGCAGAACTGGGACAACCAGGAAGACTAATTGGAGATGATCAAATTTACAATGTAGTAGTGACAGCCCATGCTTTCGTAATAATTTTCTTTATAGTAATGCCTATTATAATTGGTGGATTTGGTAATTGACTTGTCCCAATTATACTAGGTGCTCCAGATATGGCATTTCCCCGAATAAACAACATAAGATTCTGACTTTTACCACCGTCTCTAACACTTCTCCTAGCCAGTGGTATAGTAGAAAGAGGAGTCGGAACTGGTTGAACAGTGTACCCACCTCTTTCGGCCGCGGTAGCCCATGCTGGTGCATCAGTAGATCTTGGTATTTTCTCACTCCACCTAGCCGGTGTATCCTCAATCCTAGGTGCCGTAAACTTTATTACAACAGTAATTAACATACGATCCTCAGGTATAACATTCGATCGAATACCTTTATTCGTATGATCAGTTTTCATTACCGCCATCCTGCTACTCCTATCTCTCCCAGTACTAGCAGGAGCTATTACAATACTCCTTACAGATCGTAACCTGAATACATCATTCTTTGATCCAGTAGGCGGAGGAGACCCCATTCTATATCAGCATTTATTTTGATTCTTCGGTCACCCGGAAGTTTATATTCTTATTCTTCCAGCATTCGGTATAATTTCTCATATCGTATCACAAGAATCTAATAAAAAAAAGCCATTCGGAGCTCTAGGAATAATTTATGCCATATTATCAATTGGTCTATTAGGATTTATAGTATGAGCACACCATATATTCACAGTGGGAATAGACGTAGACACCCGAGCTTATTTTACTTCAGCCACGATAATTATTGCCGTACCTACTGGAATTAAAGTATTCAGGTGATTAGGCACTCTACATGGAGCACATTTCACATTAACCCCTTCCCTACTATGGTCATTAGGATTTATTTTCCTATTCACAGTCGGGGGCTTAACAGGAATTGTATTAGCTAACTCATCCATTGACATTATTTTACATGACACATATTACGTGGTGGCCCACTTCCACTACGTTTTATCCATAGGAGCAGTATTCGGTATTTTTGCTGGAATCGCCCATTGATTCCCGCTGTTTACTGGTGTCACCTTGAATCCTAAGTGACTAAAAATTCAATTCACAGCCATATTTATTGGAGTAAACATTACATTCTTTCCCCAACACTTCCTAGGACTAAGCGGTATACCTCGACGTTATTCAGACTACCCAGATGCATATTCTACATGAAATGTAGTTTCATCAATAGGTTCATCTATATCCCTAGTCGCAGTCTTATTATTTGTGTTTATTATTTGAGAGGGATTGGCCTCAAAACGTCCAATTCTATTTAACTCATTTATACCTACATCAATTGAATGAATTCATCCATACCCCCCTGCTGATCATAGTTATATAGAAATCCCCCTTCTAACTGCATTCTAAGATGGCAGAATAATGCACAGGATTTAAGCTCCTGATATGGAGAACTTCTCCTCTTAGAATCAATGGCAACATGAAGACATTTAGGATTTCAAGACAGAGCTTCACCTTTAATAGAGCAATTAATTTTTTTTCATGACCATACAATAATTATCCTAATTGTAATCACCTCCTTGGTCGGATATATAATAGCATCATTATTATTTAACACCCTAACTAACCGCTTTTTACTGGAAAATCAAACAATTGAAATAATTTGAACCATTTTACCAGCGATTATTTTAATTATTATTGCACTACCATCGCTCCGCCTCTTATATCTTCTAGATGAAGTTAACTCTCCAAGACTCACTATTAAAACCGTCGGTCATCAGTGATACTGGAGATATGAATACTCTGACTTCGCCCAAGTAGAATTCGATTCTTACATAACGCCCTCTAATGACCTAGAACAGTTCGGCTACCGTCTACTAGATGTTGACAATCGAATAGTTATCCCTATAGACACACAAATTCGAGTCCTGGTAACTGCAGCCGACGTAATTCATTCCTGAACAGTTCCATCCTTAGGTGTAAAGACCGATGCTGTCCCTGGACGACTAAACCAAGTAAGATTTGTAGCCTCCCGTCCTGGGTTATTCTTTGGCCAGTGTTCAGAGATTTGCGGGGCCAATCATAGATTTATACCTATTGTAGTTGAATCAGTCTCTACCAACTCTTTCTTATCATGAGTGGCAACTTCAAGAGAAGATTCACCCGATGACTGATGAAAGTGTAGGTCTTTTAAACCTATCATGGTACCTAGATACCTCAGGTGATCCTTATATTGAAAAATTAGTTAAATTATAATGCAAGTTTGTCAAGCTTGAGTTGTCCTCAGGACATTTTTCTATGCCTCAGATAAGACCTCTTATATGATTTAACCTATTTATCATATTTTTGCTTAGATTAGCTCTATTCACAGTTTTTAATTATTTTATTTTTCCACCTCGCAAAATTAGTATTTTCCCACAACAACCCAAACAAGTCCAAAAAAACTGAAAATGATAACTAGCTTATTCTCAATTTTTGAACCCTCTTCCAGACTATTCTCGATCCCATTAAATTGGATGTCTACTTTCATTGGAATTTTATTTTTACCAATATATTATTGAGCTTCACCTTCCCGATGATTAATTATCTGATCTGAGTTAATGCAAACCCTTCACTCAGAATTAAAATCCCTCCTATCAAGTTCACACATCGGGGTTACTTTAATCATAACATCCCTCTTTAGATTAATTGTATTTAACAACTCTTTAGGATTATTACCATATATTTTCACAAGATCTAGTCATATGGTCATAACCCTCTCCTTAGCTCTCCCAATCTGGGTAACTCTAATGGTTTATGGTTGATTCAAGCACACTCAGCACATATTTGCCCACCTAGTACCTCAGGGAACACCAAGAATTCTAATGCCATTTATGGTTGTGATTGAATCAATCAGAAATTTAATCCGACCATGAACTATGGCAATTCGACTAGCAGCTAATATAATCGCTGGTCATCTTCTTTTAACCCTCCTCAGGCAATCCGGACCTAACATAACTTCATCCACTTTACTTTATATTTTAATTTTTTCTCAAATTCTTCTCCTCCTTCTAGAATCAGCTGTTGCAGTTATTCAATCCTACGTATTTACCGTCCTAGGAACTCTCTATACAAGAGAAATCAACTAATGTCATCTTCTCACGGATTTCACGCATATCACTTAGTAAACGAAAGGCCATGACCATTAACAGGATCCATTAGAGCAATAATACTTACAACTGGTTTAGTGAAATGATTTCAAGAAACCGATATTAGACTTCTTCTATTAGGAGTAATTAGGACTATTCTAACTATAATTCAGTGGTGACGAGATGTTACACGGGAAGCTACCTATCAAGGTCTTCACACATCAGTAGTTAGAAAAGGTCTACGATGGGGAATAATTTTATTTATTGCTTCAGAAGTTTTATTCTTTTTTTCTTTTTTTTGAGCTTTCTTTCACAGTAGACTAGCCCCTACAGTTGAAATTGGAACTTCATGGCCTCCAGCTGGAATTCAACCATTCAATCCATTTCAAATTCCACTCCTAAACACCACAATTTTAATCTCCTCTGGAGCGACAGTAACTTGGGCCCACCACTCTATCATAGAATCTAAGCACTCAGAAGCTATTCAGAGACTCTTTTTAACAATTCTACTAGGTGCTTATTTCACTGCTCTTCAAGCACTAGAATATTTCGAAGCCACTTTTACTATTGCAGATTCAGTTTATGGTTCCACTTTCTTTGTAGCGACTGGTTTTCATGGTCTTCATGTAATTATTGGAACATTATTTTTAGGAGTTTGCTTATATCGACTCTACATATGCCACTTCTCCTGTAATCATCATTTTGGATTTGAAGCTGCTGCATGATATTGACACTTTGTTGATGTAGTTTGATTGTTCCTTTACGTTTGTATTTACTGGTGAGGCGGATAAACTTCCTAGTATATCAAGTACTTCCTCCTTCCAAGTGGAAAGTCTAAATAAGTTTAGGGAAGTTAATCTTTTTAATCTTATTCATCTCGCTTGTAACTCTGATCATCTCCTTTATTCTATTAACAATTGCATCAATTATTTCGAAAAAGACAATTATTGATCGAGAAAAAATATCCCCCTTCGAATGTGGGTTTGATCCTAAGGGATCAGCACGAATTCCATTCTCACTAAAATTTTTCCTTATCGCCGTTATCTTTTTAATTTTTGATGTAGAAATTACACTTCTCCTTCCATTAGTTTGTACTATAAATTTATCAAACTTAATCTCATGATCATCTACCGGACTTATTTTTTTATGAATCCTCTTATTGGGACTTTATCTTGAATGACATTCTGGAGCTCTTGAATGGTCTCAATGGGGTTATAGTCAACTATGATATGTAATTTGCACTTACAAGGTGTTATATTTAACTGACCTCATAAATTAGAAAGCGAAGATTTGCTCTTAGTTTCGACCTAAGCCTTGGTTTTACTAACCTCTAATTAAAATTTGGTAGAAGCCAAATAGAGGCTTATCACTGTTAATGATTTCATTGAAATTAAGTTTCCTACCAAGGAAGCATTTGTGGAATGAAAAAAGCTTCTAACTTATTTTCAAAGCGGTTCAACTCCGTTTATGCATCTTTTTTATAGTGTAATTTCTAACACATTACATTTTCAATGTAAAGATGAAGATCATATTCCTTCTAAAAATACAAGTGTACCCGCAGGTAAATTTAACCTCATTTGCAGCTTCAATGCAATATTCTTAAACATAAATTATACGAGTAATAAAGTATAATTAAAGCAATAATAACTCAAAAAAATAGAGTTTTCATAAAAATTTTAAAAGTCTTATCTTGTATTATCTCAACATAAGTAGAGCTCTCAATTAAGATAGAATAACCCCCCTGTCCACCTAAATGCTCCAATCAGCCACCATCAAAAGTTTTTTTCAGTTTTGTTCCCACTCTTAACGTTAGTTTAGAAGGTAAAAATCCAGATAGATGAGGTAGGAATCATATCGAACCGACAAATCTAGAAACGAAAAAAAGATCAATCGATTTTAAATTATAATTCATGTTTATAAAATTAAATAAATATCCCAAAATTCCTCCAAGTAACCTCACCCCCAGCGCTAAAGTCTTTAAGAAAAACCTTAAACAAATCATGTAACTCTCGGGAAATAATAATCAAGATAATACAGACCCCATCACAACAGCTCCAACTGCTAATATCAATCTAGGATTTGTTATCATTAAAGAAGAGTCTCTAATAGAGATAGAAGAACTAATATTAGGTTCTCCCCTGATAATATAAAATACAAGACGAAAGGTATAACAAACAGTTAAACCAGTGGCCAAAACATATAACAAAAAAGCTACCACATTAACACTTCTTATGAAGGCCACTTCAAGAATTAAGTCTTTTGAATAAAAACCCGACATAAACGGCATCCCGCAAAGGGCTAAATTAGATAAAGTTATAAGCGACGAAGTTAAAGGCATCCTATAAATTAATCTTCCCATACGACGAATATCTTGACATTCCTTTATCCTATGGATAATCATACCAGCACACATAAACAATAAAGCTTTAAACAAAGCATGAGTTAATAAATGAAAAAAAGCTAAATCAGGTAATCCTAAAGACAAAATACTTATTATTACGCCTAATTGTCTAAGCGTAGATAAAGCAATAATTTTCTTCAAATCATATTCAAAATTAGCCCCTAATCCAGCTATGAACATAGTGAGGCAAGAAATTAACAGTAGAAGAGTAGAAACAGAAGATTCCATTAAAGCAGGACTGAATCGAATCAATAAATAAACTCCAGCTGTAACTAAAGTTGATGAATGAACCAAAGCAGATACAGGTGTGGGAGCAGCCATTGCTGCCGGAAGCCAGGCAGAAAAAGGAATTTGAGCCCTTTTAGTTATACCAGCCACCATGACCAATATAGTTATTAATAATATGTCCTGATGACCAATTTCCGACGAATACAATATAAAATTCCACCCCCCAAATTTACATATTAAACCAATTCTCATTAATACAGCAACATCACCAACTCGGTTTGATAAAATAGTAATTATCCCTGAATTAGAAGACTTCTCATTCTGATAATAAATAACTAAACAGTAAGAAACCAAACCCAACCCATCCCAACCAAGCAGGATCCTGATTAAATTAGGACTAACAATTATTATAATCATTGAGCATACGAACAGAATCACTAAATATATAAAACGACTAAAATTTTTATCATCCTTCATATACTCACCCCTATAGTATAAAATTATAGAAGAAATAAATAAAACAAAACCAGAAAATATTATAGACATTCAATCAAAAATAATAGTTATTACTAAAGGACAACCATTTAAAATACAAAACTCCCATTCAATTAAAAAACTAACATTCAACAATAAAAGGAACAAAGATGAAGATAATGAGCAAAAAGACAACACCCCCAGGAATACAAATCTACTTAAATTTATAGGCATTTTAAAAATCATGATTTAAGATAAATAATTTACATTTTTGGATCCACAAACCAACGTTTTATTTTAAACTACTTAAATTAAGGTATAAAAGTAAGAGTTCTAATTTTAACAATCAAAACATTTAAAGGAAGTCAATGAAGTAATAAAATTAAAAATTCTCGAATCTTACCTGGACTGCAAGAAAACAATAAACTATAAAATAATCCATGTTGTCTAATTCTATATATATAGATAGTATATCTAGCACTTAAAAACAGGAGTATTCCTAGACCAATCATAGTGGTCTTCCTTCAACCAATTAACCTACATAAAATTTGAACCTCCCCAGCAAAATTTAAAGTAGGCGGAGCACCCATATTTCCAATTCTAAGAACGAATCACCACAACCCCATACTTGGTATAAATCTTAATAAACCTTTTCCAATTAACATACTACGACTTCCGATCCGCTCATAGACCATATTAGCCAAACAAAACAAACCTGATGAACATAAACCATGACCTACCATAACTACAAGAGAACCAGTCATGCCTCATCACCTGGATGTTATAAGGCCCCCTAAAACCATTCCCATATGAGCTACAGAAGAATAAGCAATTAAAGATTTAATATCCACCTCACGCAAACATATAAATCTTACTAAAACTCCACCTACAATTCCTAAACTGACCCATAATCAAACAAATCTTTTATTAACGAAAGAAAACAATGGTAAAATACGAATAATTCCATACCCACCTAATTTCAACAAAACTCCAGCAAGAATTATAGAACCAGCTACAGGGGCCTCCACATGAGCCTTAGGTAACCAGATATGGAATAAATATATAGGAAGCTTAACTAAAAAAGCAAAAACCGAAGAAATGTATCACAATACTGACTCAAAACTAAACTCTATAATTTTATAAGGTATTCCAATGGTTAAACTACCCCCCACATTATATAATATAAAAATGCAAATCAACAGGGGAAGTGAAGCAAACAAAGTATAAAATAATATGTATAAACCGGCTTGCACCCGTTCAGGTTGATATCCCCAACCCAAAATTAAAATCAAAGTTGGAATTAAACTTCTCTCAAATCTAATATAGAAAAACAAATAATTCATAACAGAAAAAGTCAACAACAAACAAACTAACAAAGATAAATTAACCAATAAAAATCCACCTCTAAAATATTCAGTTTTTTTAATCTTCTGCCTTGAACAAACCATTAAAGCTACAACTCAAATCCTTAATAAAATTAAAGCAAAACTCAAATAATCCATGCCCATTATATAACCAAGCTCGCAAAAGAAAAAATCATGCCCACATTTCAAGAAAAAAGAAAAAGATAACACAAACAAAAAAAATTGCACTACCTCTCACATTCTCACAAATATTATTAATATAACTCTGGCAATCAAAAATTTTAACATTGTAAGGAATTAAATCTATTAAAATAATCATTTCCATGAGTTCGGACCACAGATACCAGAATTGACAAGCCTAAAGCCCCCTCACAAGCCACTATTCCTAAAAAAAATAATAAAAAAAAAGACTCATAACCTTGACACGACAGTCCGCAAGTTAACACAAAAAATACCCCCAATATAACAAATTCCAGCCTTAGCAAAGTATTCAAAAGATGTTTCCGCTTAGAACAGAACACCCAAATCCCGCAAAGCACCATTACACTAGGCACTAATCAATATAAGAAATTTAAAATTATCATTAGTTTTGATAGTTTATACGAAAACTTTGGTCTTGTAAACCAAAAAAGAATACTAGAATTCTCAAAACATCAGGAAAAAAGCTTTAAGCCCTATCTTTAATCCCCAAAATTAATATTTTAATTAAACTATTTCCTGATATTATTATCTTTTTTATACCTATTATCTTCTTCTTATCAATCTTATTCACTCGTCTAGTACATCCATTGGCAGCAGGAATTATCCTTCTCATTCAAACATCCTTAATTTCTTTATCAACTGGTTTAATTTCCTCGTCATTTTGATTCTCGTATATTTTATTTTTGGTTTTTCTAGGAGGTATACTAGTCCTATTCATTTACGTCGCTTCACTCGCTTCAAATGAATCATTTAAAACATCCTTCTTCTCCGCCGGATTAATTAGACTCATTTCATTTATATTCTCAATAATCTTCTTCTTTAGTGACACCTTATTCTCTTTCCAACCGGTATCCATACAGCACTCCTTTCAATTCACTAAAAGCGCACTAGACCACTCATCCGATCTTACTATACTCATTTATAATTTCCCAACAATAAAAATAACTATTGTAGTGATCCTGTATTTACTTTTTACACTTATCGTAGTAGTTGAGGTGACATCAGTTTTTTTAGGAGCCCTACGCCTATCGAAATAAATGACAACACCAATTCGGAAAACGCATCCATTATTTAAAATTATAAACGGAGCTATAGTTGACATACCAATTCCAAGAAATATCTCAACACTTTGAAATTTTGGATCATTATTGGGCTTGTGCTTAACAGTTCAAATCCTTACCGGAATCTTTCTAGCAATACATTATACAGCAGATATTAACTTAGCTTTCTCCAGAGTTGCCCACATTTGTCGTGATGTTAACTATGGATGACTTCTACGGACAATACATGCCAATGGAGCGTCCTTTTTCTTCATTTGCCTCTATATACACATTGGTCGAGGAATTTACTATGGATCCTTTCTATTCATCGAAGTCTGAATGATTGGAGTTTTCATTTTATTCGCTACAATAGCAACTGCTTTCCTAGGATATGTTTTACCTTGAGGTCAAATATCTTTTTGAGGAGCTACCGTTATTACAAACCTATTCTCAGCAATTCCCTACGTAGGAACAGAATTAGTTCAATGGATTTGAGGTGGCTTCTCTGTAAGAAACGCTACTCTAACCCGATTCTTCACACTCCACTTCTTACTACCATTTGTAGTCATAGCACTATCTGGTATTCACATTGTTTTCCTACATCAAAGAGGATCAGGAAATCCTCTAGGTATTTCAAGTCAACCGGACAAAGTTCCATTTCATCCGTACTTCTCCTTTAAAGATTTAGTAGGGTTTATCGTCCTACTAACATTGCTAGTAATAATTACATTATTAGACCCATATCTTCTAGGAGACCCAGACAATTTTATTCCAGCTAATCCAATATCTACTCCGGCACATATTCAACCCGAATGATATTTTTTATTTGCCTACGCCATTTTACGATCCATTCCCAATAAAATAGGAGGAGTAATTGCCCTAGTACTATCAGTTGCCATTATCATAATCCTACCAGCAACGCACTGCTCAAAATTCCGAAGATTAGCATTTTATCCCCTAAGTCAATTTTTATTTTGGTCTTTAGTTTCAATTTTAATTTTACTGACATGAATTGGGGCGCGCCCAGTAGAAGATCCATATATCTTAACCGGACAAATCTTAACTGTTTTATATTTTTCCTATTTCATTCTTAATCCAATTTCTATATACCTGTGAGATTCTCTACTAGATTGATTAATTAGTTTATAAAAAACCAGCGTTTTGAAAACGCTTAAAAAGAGATGCTACTCTTATTAGTCGAACTATATAATGTATTATATTAATTATCAATTAAGCAATAAATACACAATAACATAAAGACTTAAATCCCATAAAGAAAATTAAATAATTTAATGATACTGGGAGGAAACTCTTCCAAGCCAAGTATATAAGCTTGTCATAACGAAAACGAGGCAATGTCCCACGAACTCAAATAAAAACGAAACCCACACCCACTAACTTAACATAAAAAAAGAAGCTAAACAAATCACCCCCCAAGAATATAAGCCTAAAAAGCATACTCATGAATAAAATTCTCCTATACTCTGATATAAAAATAAGAGCAAAACCACCCCCCCTATACTCAGTATTAAACCCAGAAACTAGTTCAGATTCCCCCTCCGCAAAGTCGAAAGGAGTTCGATTAGTCTCCGCCAAACAAGACGCCAACCAAACTCCTCTCAAAGGCAAAGTAATTCACAAGAATCAGATTTTTTCTTGATATAAAGTAAAAAATTCCAAATTAAATCTCTCAGTTAAAAATAAAAATCTCAACAAAACCAGAGCCAAGCTAACTTCATAAGAAATAGTTTGAGCTACAGCACGTAACCTCCCCAACAGAGAATACTTCCTATTCGAAGACCATCCCGCTCTTATAACAGGATATACTCCTAATCTCAGACAGCATAAAAAAAACAAAGCTCCTATGTAAAAGTTCATCATCCCTAAATCATATGGTATTACACATCATCCAATTAAAGAAACAGTCAAACTAAACGCGGGAGATAGATAATATACAAAAAAATTAGACAAAACCGGAAAGGTTTGCTCCTTAGAGAACAACTTTACAGCATCAGAGAAGGGCTGCAAAATTCCAGCAATCCCAACATTAGTAGGTCCCTTACGAATTTGCACATATCCCAAAACTTTCCGCTCCAGTAAAGTTACAAACGCCACAGCGACTAATACACAAATAATAAGCGACAAATACTTTAAAGAAGAAACAATAAAAATAATCAACTAAACTAACTCACATATAACGAAAAAAAGTTTAGCATATTACCTATAGACATTAAATTCTATATAATTAGATCCTAAATCTAACGCATAAATTCTGCCAAAGTAATATTCTACATTAAAAAATTATTTCAACTCTTAAATCCTTTCGTACTAAAAGAGTTAAATTATTTACAGGAGATAGAAACCGACCTGGCTTACGCCGGTCTGAACTCAAATCATGTAAAGGTTTAAAGGTCGAACAGACCTCCCACAATAGCCCCTACGCCATTAAGGATCTTGAATTCAACATCGAGGTCGCAAACCATTTTTTCGATATGGACTCTCAAAAAAGATTACGCTGTTATCCCTAAAGTAACTTGATCTGGTTTCTCCATAAGAGGATCAATATAACTATCACAATAAAAATAATTAATTTTTTTAAACGAAAGCAGTTACTTATTATGCTTCTGTCGCCCCAACAAAATACTTTAACTCAATGACGCTAGATTTGTAACTAATTTCTAAGATTTATTAATTAAAGCATAAAGATTTATAGGGTCTTATCGTCCCCCTGTACTATTTAAGCCTTTTCACTTAAATGTAAAGTTCAAAGTTTGCAATAGAGACAGTTAATTTCTTGTTCAGCCGTTCATACCAGTCCCCAATTAAAGGACAAATTATTATGCTACCTTAGCACGGTCATACTACCGCGGCCGTTAAACTTAAACATCACTGGGCAGGCTAGACTTTATATAAATTATTCATAAAGACATGTTTTTGATAAACAGGCAGAAATTCGGTTTGCCGAGTTCCTTTAATGCATCTCTAACTTAATTACAAAAATTAATTTTTATTTTACTTAACCAATTTATTCACAAAGACATTTCTACTAATAAAATCATTATTACTAACAATAAAACATTTACTGTTAAAATTTCATACTTATCAAAGCAAGGGTGACATAAATAGCAACGATTTAAAAATTTTAGTTAAAACACTTTACTAACATAACTACTTCTAAGCTTAGTTAAAATAGATTTACTCATATTACCCTATACTTAATTTATTAACCAGAAGCTTTTCCCTCCAATTATTCACTCGAATTAATTTTAATCACATTCGAACAAAATTAAATTTCTTTCTGAAACAACCAGATATAAAAAGACTCGATTAGTATTTCACCACTAAAAAACTATTAAAAACTTATTTACGACTAAGACAATCTTAATTTTTTAGCTATTCTTTTTTCGGGATATCCAACTTATCCAGAAAATTTAAATTCCCCCTGATACAAAAGGTACAAGTTTTAATATTTTCTTTTCCATAATTAAATTTTCATTCTTATTTAAACTTTCCCTCACGGTACTTTTGAACTATAGTCCAAGCCTTAAATTTTACTATACTAATTAATTCTACATACTTAAAAATATTTTTCTTAACAGATTATTAAACACTTAAAACTATTTATTTCTAAACAAGTCTGCATTTAAAACAAATCGAGTCGCACGATATATCTTTTCAACGTAAGTGAAACGCTTAACTAAAAAGCTTTGCTTTACTTCTAGGTGCACTTTCCAGTACACCCACTATGTTACGACTTATCTCATTTAACTTAATGAAAGCGACGGGCAATATGTACACACTTTAGAGCTAATACCATTTTACCTTATTAAAGTTAGAATTACAATTGAATCCATCTTCATATGCTTAATCCTAAACATACTCCGCTTAACGTTAAAAACCATTGTAACCCATTTCTACTTGATCATTTGCAGCACCTTGATCTAATTTACTTAGCGTGTATTCCGTACTAATTGCAATAATCAATCAATAAAAATTATCTGTAATGAAGGTATACTAACTGTACAAGAACAAGAAAGATTTTACGTGGTTTATCGTTTATGAAACAGGTTCCTCCAACTAGACTAAAGTACCGCCAGGTTCTTTGAATTTAAAATTAATTAATTACTAATACTCAAGTTTATAATATTTGCTCCTATTAGAGTAACAGGGTATCTAATCCTGGTCCTTACCTAAATTTTCTAGGCCTCAACATAAGCCCAACGAAGCTCACGCTCAATTTTAAAGACTAACAGACAGGTTTCACTCATTGTTATATTGAACGCGTAAGCTCTATCAAACTCCAATTATTTAACCTTTACACTTACTCACCTTTACTAGAACATCGAGTCTAACCGCGGCTGCTGGCACAAGTTTTAACCTGACCTAAATAGGCTTTGCTTAATCCACATTTATTTGATTTATTAAATTTTTAATACTGCACTTCTAAAAATTATAGCTTTTGCTACCTTATCACGCATTCTCCCATATCTAATCGACAATGCTACAAATTACAAACTAAAATTTGCATGTATTCTTCAAGCCAAATAATAAAGGTAATAGCAAGAATCAAACTATAGGCAGCTTAGATTTAATCCTTTACAAACAACCACCTATTAGAGTTATTTAACGTAATTTTATAAGAATTATCTTTTATTAATATGCTTATAAACCAAAATTTAGATTTACAGTTAACGTAACTACTAACGATACACAAAGCTTCAATGTCTTAACAAGAATCTTATTCTGACATAACTTAAACAATAATTTTTATTAGTTTAATATTAGGTAATTCAGTTAAATCTATTATATATACATTTAAAAAAATGTAAATAAAAAGTTCACAATATATAAAGAGTTAAATTTTATACAACAATACAAAATATATCACACCAAAGTATATATTAAGTTTAAAAATATAAAACATTAGAACAGCTACAAGAAAAGCTTAAGAATAGTAAAGAGCCATTCAAAAATCTAATAAGTCCAGGGTGTTTCCTGGATCCCCCACTTCTCTAGCCCGCCAAGGAAGTGGGGACCCCCTCCGCAAACACCCATAGTATGTAATGATAAATTTATTATAAAAGCATTTAACAATATATTAAATGTTATTGGATTACAATTTAAGCAATAAATCTTAAATTAAATATGTATATATATGTATATATATATATACACGCACAACATAAATATATGCTTCTATACACATCTCCTAGAACGGCCAGCTTTCATTTATCTTGTCTTATTTAGACGAAGTTATCAAAAATCAAGTCAATTTTTACTTTTTCCAGTAAAACTCAAAGCTAAAAGACCCCCCCCCCCAAAAAAAATTCTTAATTATATACAATTTACTTACCTATCATCCCTTACAACTAACTACTACCTTTATGTGTATTAAATATGATGCCTGACAAAAGGTTTGTTTTGATAGGACAAGTAATGTAGGTTGACCTACTCATATTACGAATAATGGACTTACACCAATTCCAAGAATATCAAAAATTCTTATGCTCTTTACACCAACTCATATTATGTTTCAAAAAGATAAGCTAAGTTTTAAGCTAATGGGCTCATACCCCATCCATGTGAATTCTTCACTCTTTTTTATGTTATTATCCTCTCAAAAGATATTATTCAGATTTCTTCTCGTCATGGGTACAATCCTAGCTATATCATCTAATTCTTGATTAATAGCTTGAATTGGATTAGAATTAAACTTAATATCATTTATTCCCATCTTAACTAGAGGAAAAGACAAGTTCTCTTGCGAAGCAGCACTTAAGTATTTTCTAGTCCAAGCTATCGGATCAGCCCTGATTATCTTCGCAGCCCCAATTTCAATTAACTCAGAAGTTTTTTACTCCACCATCTTATTTGCTTTAATTTTAAAATTAGGAGCTAGTCCATTTCATTTTTGACTACCGGCAGTTATAGAGGGCTTAAACTGAATTCAAGCAATTATCCTAATAACGATCCAAAAGCTAGCACCTATGTTTCTAATCTGTCACATCGTAACAAACCCATTAGTCTCCTATATTATAATCCTATGTGCAATACTCTCTGCTTTAGTCGGGTCAGTAGGTGGATTAAATCAGACCTCTTTACGAAAGATATTAGCATTTTCATCATTAAATCACATTGGTTGAATACTGACCGCTCTAACAATCAGAGAATCCTCGTGGTTCATTTATTTTTTATTTTACTGTATTATTTCTACATCCATTTGCCTCCTGTTTAACTTCCAGCAAACATTTTACCTACCTCAACTTTTTATAAACAAAACTCTAACTCCTTATACAAATCTAGTAAATTCTTTTTCGCTACTCTCCCTGGGAGGCTTACCACCATTTACAGGATTCATTCCAAAATGAATTATAATTGAATCAATAACCATGACAAAAATGCTCTTGCCCGCTTTAATTTTGATTGCCTCTTCGCTTATTACACTCTATTTCTATCTACGCATAGCTGTCAGCTATTTATTGTTAATCTCTTTCAAGACGAAGCTAACACTAAACACAAGATCTAACATTAGATCTCTAAGACCCATATTCGTTTCAATTAACCTATTCTTGCTTCTTACTCCGTCGATTTTCATTTTAATTTAAGATTTTAAGTTATTCAAACTAATGTCCTTCAAAGACATAAAAAAAAGATAATATCTTTTAAATCTTAAGCTCGAGTATATCATTACATCTCCAGATTTGCAATCTGGTATTCTAAAATTAAACTACCGAACCTGATGAGAAAGAATAATCTTGTTAATAGATTTACAATCTATCGCTTATAACTCAGCCATCACATC